AGGATCAAAAAATGATGTATTTAAATTTCGATCAGTTAATAATATAGTAATAGCCCCAGCTAATACAGGTAAAGATAATAATAATAATACAGCTGTAATTACTACTGATCAAACAAATAAAGGTATTCGATCTAATGTAATTCCTGGAGATCGTATATTAATAACTGTAGTAATAAAATTTACGGCTCCTAAAATTGAAGAAATCCCTGCTAAATGAAGGGAAAAAATAGCTAAATCGACAGAAGCCCCAGCATGAGCAATTCCTGATGAAAGGGGAGGATAAACAGTTCATCCTGTTCCGGCTCCATTTTCTACTATACTTCTAGAAATTAAAAGAGTTAAAGAAGGGGGTAATATTCAAAAACTTATGTTATTTATTCGAGGGAATGCTATATCAGGAGCCCCTAATATTAATGGTACTAATCAATTTCCAAATCCTCCAATTATAATAGGTATAACTATAAAAAAAATTATAATAAATGCATGAGCAGTTACAATAACATTATAAATTTGATCATCTCCAATAAATGCTCCTGGGTGACCTAATTCAGCTCGAATAAGGATACTTAGAGAAGTCCCTACTATTCCAGCTCAAGCTCCAAAAATAAAGTATAAAGTTCCAATATCCTTATGATTTGTTGAAAATAATCATTGTCGCGATTAAATGGCTGAAGTTTAGGCGATAAATTGTAAATTTATTTATGGGAAATATCTCTTTAATCAGGCTTTATAGTCAATAATGATATTAGACTGCAATTCTAAAGGAATAAATAATTTATTAAAGCTTAAGAATTAAAAGATTAATACAAATATTTTCAGCTTTGAAGGCTATTAGTTTATTTAACTTAAATTCTTATAAAATTATATAAAATATTAAAATTATTAATAATCCTCCAATTGAAATAAAATTTAAAATTAATCTTATTGACGATAGCTTTATATTATATGAATTTTTTAATATTCATGTATTTTTTTGATAATTTAATATAAAAATACTATAAGATAAACGTAAATAAAAGTATAAGGTAATTAATGTTAAACAAACAGAAATAGTTAAAATAAATAATTGATTTATATTAGTTAAATTTTGAATTACTAATCATTTTGGTAAAAATCCTAAAAATGGAGGCAGTCCTCCCAATGATAATAAATTTAAAAAAATTAAAAATTTAATAATTGGGTTTATTATTGAAATATTAAAAATTTGATTAAAATAAAATAATTTAAAATTATTAAATATTATAATAATTGAAATAGATAATAAAGAATATAATAAAAAATATATTATTCATAATAATTCATTATTTATTATTGCTAGTAATATTCATCCTAAATGATTAATTGACGAAAAAGCTATTAATTTACGAATTGATGTTTGATTTAATCCTCCTAATGAGCCAATTAATATAGATAAAATAATTGATATTATAAAAAAATTATAACAAAAATTATAAGAAACTAATATTAAAGGAGCAATTTTTTGTCAAGTTATTAAAATTAATCCATTAATTCAGGATAAACCTTCTATAACTTCGGGGAATCAAAAATGAAAAGGAGCCGCTCCTCTTTTTAATATTAATATTGATAAAATTAAAATTTCGTTTAATCTATAAAATTGTGAAAGATTATTATTAAAAAAAAATATTAAAATAATAATAGCAAATAATAGAATTGAGGAAGCAAATGCTTGAGTTAAAAAATATTTTAATGAGCTTTCTGAAGTTAATAAATTTTTTTTATTATCATTTATTAGGGGGATAAATGATAATAAATTAATTTCTAACCCTATTCAAGCTCCTAATCAAGAATTTGAAGAGATTGTAATTAATGTTCCAAATATTAAAGTAATAACAAAAATATTGTTTGAAATTTTTTTAATTAAAAAGAAAAGGATTATAACCTTTATAAGTGGGGTATGAACCCAATAGCTTAATTAGCTTATCTTTTTATATTTTAGTGTACGAGGCACAATAGATTTTGATTCTTTTGGAAACAGTTTAATTCTGTTAAATATAATGAATGAAATTATAAATTTCATGATTTACCCTATCAAGGTAATCCTTTTTATCAGGCAATTCATTTTTTTTTATACTAGTATTAAAAATAACGGGATATTAAATTAATATTATAATACACGACTCCTTTTAACTATATAAATAATTTATATTAATATAAACATTTATTATATAATATATTTATATAAAATGGGTATATTATTTATAAACCAAATAGTCTTATAATTGAAAGAAAAAAATATTTATATATATATAAATTATTTATATAAAATATAATAAATTATAATAATTATAATATATAAATATATATATATATATTAAATATTTATATTATATAAATACTATAATTAATTATTAAATAATTTTAATAATATAATTATATATGTATATATATTAATAATATAATTAATGTAATTTAATAATTTATAAATTATTAATTATTTTTATAAATACATTAATAAAAAAAAAAAAAAAAATAGGGGTATTTTATGAGGAGAAATGTACTAAAATTATTTATTTAATTTTAATAATATTAATTATTAAAATTAATATTAATTTAATTATTATTAATATATATAGTATTATAAAAATTATTTAAATTTATTATTACAAATTTAATAATATTAATATTATTTTATTCTAGTTAAATATTTTATTTATATTTTATTTTACATGTAAATTTTTGTATGAATTATTATTAATTTTAAAAATAAATAATTATAAGTTATTCGCAGTAATTAATATTAATTATAAAAGAAATTTTGAATTAGTAATAATATATAGTATTGGTAAAATTTGTGCCAGCTACTGCGGTTATACAAATGATGCAAATAAAAATTTTTAGTATTAGTTAAATTATATTTATTTAATATATTTATAAATTTATTAGGTGAAATTTTTAAATTTATTTATTATTAATTATTGATTAATTTAAGCTATAAAAATTTTATAATAAACTAGGATTAGATACCCTATTATTAAAATTAAATAATTAAAATGCTAAAGTAGTATTAGTTATATTCTTAAAATTTAAAGAATTTGGCGGTGTTTTAGTCTATTTAGAGGAATCTGTTCTGTTATTGATAATCCACGTTGGACCTAACTTAATTTTGTTTTCAATTTGTATATCGCCGTCATCAGAATATATTATAAGATTAATAATTTTCTAAATATTTTATTAAATAAAATGTCAGGTCAAGGTGCAGTTTATGGTTAAGTAGAAATGGATTACAATAAAATTATTTAAACGAATTGTTTTTTGAAATAAAAATATGAAGGTGGATTTAATAGTAATATAAAATAGATTATTTATATGATTAAAGCTCTAAAACATGCACACATCGCCCGTCGCTCTCATTTTTAAAATGAGATAAGTCGTAACATAGTAGATGTACTGGAAAGTGTATCTAGAATGACAATTTAAAGCTTAATTAGTAAAGCATTTCATTTACATTGAAAAGAAATTTGTGCAATTCAATTTAAATTGATATAATTTATTTATTAATTTGTTTTTTTTTTATTGATTATTAATAAAAATAATTTTGATATTTTTAGTTTTAGTAATGTATAATGAAATAATATTTTTAATTATAGTGTATTAGTATTGTAAAAGAATATTGAAATAATTTGAAAAATTTTTATTTTAAAAGAAAATTTTATTTATTGTACCTTGTGTATCAGGGTTTATTAAATAATGAATTATTATATTAATTTTTCTCGAATTTTAAAGATTTAATTGTATATAAAAGTTATTGTAGAATAACTATTTTAAATATATAATTAGAAATGAAATGTTAATCGTTTTAAAATATATCTAGTTTTTTAAGAAATAAATTTAATTTAGTTTATTTATTTTATTAAATTAATTTTTTAATTTAATAAATGAATAAAATAATATTTTAAGGGATAAGCTTTAAAATAAATTTTTATATTTTTAATAATTAAAAAATAATTATAAGCTTAAAAATAGCTATTATTAATAAATTTGTTATAATTTATTTTTTATTTAAAATTATTTATTTTTAAATTAAATTTTTTATTAAAATATAATTTTTAATTAATTAAAATTATAAATTATGATAAAATTAGTATATAAATTTATATAATATAGTTAATTTGATAGGTTTAAATGAAGAATTCGGCAAATTAAATATGTTCACCTGTTTAACAAAAACATGTCTTTTTGATTTATATATAAAGTCTAGCCTGCCCACTGAATTTTAAAGGGCCGCGGTATTTTGACCGTGCGAAGGTAGCATAATCAATAGTCTTTTAATTGAAGGCTGGTATGAATGGTTGCATGAGATATATACTGTTTTTTTTAAAATTTTATAGAACTTTATTTTTTAATTAAAAAGTTAAAATATAATTAAAGGACGAGAAGACCCTATAGATCTTTATTTTTATAAATTATAAATTATAAAGAATATTAAAATTTATATTTTTGATAAAATTTTACTGGGGTGGTGTTAAAATTTAATAAACTTTTATTTATTATTTACATTGATTTATGAACTTTAGATCCTATATTATGGATTAAAAAATTAAGTTACCTTAGGGATAACAGCGTAATTTTTTTAGAGAGTTCATATCGATAAAAAAGATTGCGACCTCGATGTTGGATTAAGAGTTATTTTTAGGTGTAGAAGTTTAAAGTTTAGGTCTGTTCGACCTTTGAATTCTTACATGATCTGAGTTCAAACCGGCGTAAGCCAGGTTGGTTTCTATCCTTAATTAATTATTATATTGTAGTACGAAAGGACCTAATATAAAAAATATAATTTTAATTTATTTGAAAATTAATAATTTTGTTTACTATTTTGGCAGATTAGTGCAATAAATTTAGAATTTGTAAATATAATTTTTAATTATAAATAGTATTGTTTATATATGATTTAATTTTGCCTTTAATTGGAAGATTATTATTAGTAATTTGTGTGATAGTAGGGGTCGCTTTTTTAACATTATTAGAACGAAAGGTTTTAGGGTATATTCAAATTCGTAAAGGGCCTAATAAAGTAGGATTTAACGGATTATTACAGCCTTTTAGTGATGCTGTAAAATTATTTACTAAAGAACAAACTTATCCTTTAGTGTCTAATTATATTTCTTATTATTTTTCGCCTGTATTTTCTTTATTTTTATCTTTATTAATTTGGATATGTATTCCTTACTTAATTAAGTTATATTCATTTAATTTAGGTGTGTTATTCTTTTTATGTTGTACTAGATTAGGGGTTTATACTGTTATAATTGCTGGTTGATCATCAAATTCTAATTATGCTTTATTAGGAGGATTGCGGGCGGTTGCTCAAACAATTTCTTATGAAGTTAGTTTGGCTTTAATTTTATTAAGTTTTATTTTTTTAATTGGTAATTATAATTTTATAAATTTTTATAATTATCAATCATATATTTGATTTATTTTTTTTTGTTTTCCTTTAAGATTGGTTTGATTAGCTTCTTGTTTAGCTGAAACTAATCGGACTCCTTTTGATTTTGCTGAAGGAGAATCAGAATTAGTTTCTGGATTTAATGTTGAATATAGAAGAGGAGGGTTTGCATTAATTTTTTTAGCGGAGTATTCAAGAATTTTATTTATAAGTATATTATTTGTAGTTATTTTTTTAGGGGGAGATATTTATAGATTATTATTTTTTTTTAAATTAACTTTTATTTCTTTTATTTTTATTTGAGTGCGAGGAACTTTACCTCGATTTCGATATGATAAATTAATATATTTAGCATGAAAGAGTTTTTTACCTCTTTCTTTAAATTATTTATTTTTTTTTGTAGGGGTTAAAATTTTTTTAATTTCTTTATTATTTTAATGAATAATTTTTAGTATAAATTAATAGAAGGATTTACTTCTTTCTTATGTTTTCAAGACATATGCTATAAAAGCTTATTAATTAATTTAATAATTTATCTCAATATTTAGCAACTAATGGATTAATAATAAAGTATGAAAAATATAATACTGTAAGAATTTGTCCTGTTAAAATATAAGGATCTTCTACAGGTCGAGCTCCAATTCATGTTAGTAAAGATGCGACAATTACTATATTTCAGTATAAAATTTGATTTAAAGGATAAAATTGTAATCCCCGAAATTTGCTTGAGTGAGTAAAAGGTAAAATTAATAAAATTGCAATTGATAAAACTAAAGCAATTACTCCTCCTAATTTATTAGGAATTGATCGTAAAATTGCATAAGCAAATAAAAAATATCATTCAGGTTGAATATGAACTGGTGTTACTAAAGGATTGGCAGGAATAAAATTTTCTGGRTCTATTAATAAATAATTATATTTTCAAATAAAAGCAATTAAAATTCATAAAAATACAATAAATCCAAAGATGTCCTTATAAATAAAATAAGGATGAAAGGGAATTTTATCAACATTTCTATTTAGCCCTAATGGGTTATTTGATCCAGTTTGATGTAAAAATAATAAGTGAATTATTATTAAAGCTAAAATAATAAAAGGAAAAATAAAATGAAAAGTAAAAAATCGGGTTAATGTTGCATTATCTACTGCAAACCCTCCCCAAATTCATTGCACTAAATCTATTCCTAAATAAGGGACTGCTGATAATAAATTAGTAATTACTGTAGCTCCTCAAAATGATATTTGTCCTCAAGGTAACACATATCCTAAGAATCCTGTTGCTATTGTTAAAAATAAAATAATTACTCCAGTGTTTCATGTTATATGATATAAATATGATTCATAATATACTCCTCGTCCTACATGAATAAATAAACAAGCAAAAAAAAATGAAGCTCCATTTGCGTGGCAAATTCGTAGGAATCATCCATTATTAACATCTCGACAAATATGATTAACTCTATTAAAAGCAGTTTCAATATCAGCGGCATAATGTATGGCTAAAAATAATCCTGTTAAAATTTGAATTATTAAACATAATCCTAATAATGATCCAAAATTTCATCATGCTGAAATATTAGATGGTGCTGGTAAGTCTACTAATGCATTATTAGCAATACTGATTAAAGGGTGATTTTTTCGAATTGGTTTAAACATTAGATTATTGGTCGTAAAGGACCATAAAATTTTTTAGTAATTTTTACAGTTACTAATAAAGTTAAAAATAAATAATTAATTAAAAGTAATGTAATTAAATTAGTTGGAAAATTATATATTTTATTTAATGATAAAATATTTTCATTGATTAAATTATTTAAATTAGATAATTTTTCTATTTCTATATTTGTAATAAATTGTTCAATTAATGATTTATCTATAATAAAAAATAAGATAGTAAAAATAGAAAAAATCAATAAACTAATTATTGTTAATTTAAATGATATTGAAAATATTTCATTTGAAGATAATGATGTAACATAAATAAATAAAATTAATATCCCTCCTAAAAAAATTAAAAATAAAACATATGAAAATCAAAATGTTTTTACATAAATTCTTGTAATTAGGCAAGTTAAAAAAGTTTGAATTAATAA